TCCTAAAAGTACTGTTATTATACCTACTAAACAAATGAGATTCATTATGTAAGGTATAACTATGAAAAGAGGAAGAAGCCGAGCTACAAGAAAAATTCCTGCTGCTACCATAGTAGCAGCGTGTATAAGAGCCGAAATAGGAGTGGGACCTTCCATGGCGTCAGGTAACCATACGTGAAGGGGAAATTGTGCGGATTTAGCAACTGCACCGACAAATAATAAAAAGGCACATAAAGTAGCAAATAAAGAATTGACCCCATTATTATGGATCAAGGTATTCACTATTTGGAACAAATCGCGAAATTCGAAACTACCAGTTATCCAATAAAATCCTAAGGTTCCTAATAATAAACCAAAATCTCCTATACGATTAGTTACAAAAGCTTTTTGACAAGCACTTGCTGCAATGGGTCGTGTGAACCAAAAGCCTATCAATAAATAGGAACACATTCCCACTAGTTCCCAAAAAATATAAATTTGTATCAAATTGGAACTAGTAACTAATCCCAACATTGAAGCATTGGAAAAACTCATATGAGCAAAAAATCTCAAATATCCTTGGTCGTGAGACATATAATTGTCACTATAAATAAAAACCATGATTCCAACAGTAGTAATTAGTATTGACATAATAGAAGTAAGTGGATCGATCAAGTGTCCGAACTCTAATAAAAAATCATTATTGATGGTCCAAGACCATAGATATTGATAGGTCAAACTTCCATTTATTTGCTGAATAGACAGATTGGCCGAAAACCACATAGCTATACTTAGTAGTAAAACACTTAGGAAAGCCCACATACGACGAAGATCTTTTGTTGCTGTCGGAATAAGTAGAAGTCCAAATCCTATTGACATAGTAACTGGGAGCGGAAAAAGGGGTATTATCCATGCATATTTATATGTATATTCCATAAGAAAATAAATTGTTCTTTTTTCTTAGAATTGTTTCCGATTCACCAATTATGATCTCTCTCGAAAAGAACAAAACAATAAGAAAAAAAATATGAAAAAGATCAAATACAAAAATACAAATATTTTAATTATGACTTTTTGTTTTCTCAAATATTTGAAATAAAAGTTGCAATTGGTTGGTCAAATATAAAAGAATATGATCAAATAATTAGTCAAGTTTCTTACTTAGTTATTAATTAACTTCTAACTTCAAACTCTAGAAAAGAAAGATATTTTTATTCATATTATAATTTCTTCATGATATATTTTCTTCATGATATATTATTATAGTATATATTTATATACTATTTACTTTATTACTTTACTATTTTATTTTACTATTTATCTAAATTAGATAAATATTTTCTATTACTATTCTTAATATGAAATATTCATATTTGTCATATTGTATATATGACTCTTATATTATATCTTAGATTCTATATGAATATATATTCAATAATATTTAATATTTGAATTACATTACTTTTTTTTGTATATTCTTTTTGTATATATTCCTTAAAAAAAAAATAAATATACAATACGTATGTAATTATTACATTATGCAAATATCAGAATGAAGATAGAAAATAAAAATCTATTTGTCTATTAAAATAGAATCGTTTTAGAATCTTTTTCTTTTATTATTGATTTTCTTTTTCTTTTATTCTTTTTTATTCTATTTGTATGTTATGATATTCTTGAGGTAAATTTATGGAATTAAGTATTAAGTATAGGTAATGACTAATAAAGAGTAATTTATTCTAAACAATATATGTCTTTCACATACAACGATAAAAATGAGTCACCTACCTTTTGAATGGCAGTTCCAAAAAAACGTACTTCTATGTCAAAAAAGCATATTCGTAGAAATCTTTGGAAAAAAAAAGGATCTTTAGAGGCAGTAAAAGCTTTTTCTTTAGCTAAATCTGTTTCCACCGGACAGTCAAAAAGTTTTTTTGTACGACAAAAAAAAGTCTTGGAAAAATCTTAATTGACAAGTTTCAAAGAACTTCCAAATTTACAATTTTTAAATTGGAAGACAAATGATTCAATTTTACTAATGTATTGTGTATTTTATTTGTATTTCACTTCTCCATATTAGTTAGAGCTAAGTAATATGAAAAATAAGAATCTTTCTGTCTACTGGATTCAAAGTACTCAGTATTGTGTATTTTCTTTTTTTTTATCATTTTTTTATATTTTTTATAGTCTTTCTATATTTCTATTATATTCTATTTTATTTATTGAGATTTATATTGATTGATATTGAATTCGTGAGATGTTTTTTTCTTTCCTATGAATTGTGCTTTTCGAAATAGAAAAGCACAATTACGATAGAAAATAAAGAATCTGAATATTTCATTATACTTTAGACTAAGGTGTTGGGTCTCGAAATCGTTAGAAAAAAAATTATGAATTTTATACCCCGACCGAGAACGAAACTATTGAGTTCTGACTGTTTTGGATAAACAAGAGCTAGGTTTCTAGTACGTAAAAGTTGATTATGAAAACTTAACTTACGAAAATACTAATTAAATATTATTGATATTGAACATTTCCATATGAATGGAAATGCATCTTTCTTCATTGTTTCCTAAACTCTATTGAATATCGACAATTTAACAGGAATTTCCTATTATTATTTAGGGTAAGCCGCCATGGTGAAATTGGTAGACACGCTGCTCTTAGGAAGCAGTGCTAGAGCATCTCGGTTCGAGTCCGAGTGGCGGCATAAATATTATATAAATATGAATAATATAGACACAATAGATCTAATAGAATATAAAATATTTAAAATATTTTATTTTATATTCTATTTAATCCCCTCCCCGATTTCAATTATTTAAAAGGGACTCTTCTTTATGATATTTGTGACCTTAGAACATATATTAACTCATATTTCCTTTTCGATCATATCAATTGTGATTATGATTCGTTTGATGAACTTATTAGTCTACGAAATCGAAGGATTACGTAATTCGTCAGAAAAAGGGATGATAGCTACTTTTTTCTCTATAACAGGGTTTTTAGTTATTCGTTGGATTTCTTCGGGACATTTTCCCTTAAGTAATTTATACGAATCATTAATCTTCCTTTCATGGAGTTTATCCATTATTCATATGATTCCGTATCTTGGAAATCATAAAAATGATTTAAGCGCAATAACTGCACCAAGTGCCATTTTTACCCAAGGTTTCGCCACGTCAGGTCTTTCAACTGAAATGCATCAACCCGCAATATTAGTACCTGCTCTACAATCTCAGTGGTTAATGATGCATGTCAGTATGATGCTATTGAGCTATGCTGCTCTTTTATGTGGATCATTATTATCAGTTGCTCTTATAGTGATTACATTTCAAAAAAGAATCGATTCTTTTTTGAAAAACAAGAATTTTTTCAGTTTAAGGAAGTCGTTTTTCTTTGGTGATATGGAATATTTGAACGAAAAAGGAAGTGTATTAAAAAAGACTTCTTTCCTCTCATTTCCAAATTTTTACAAATATCAATTAATTCAGCGTTTGGATTATTGGAGTTATCGTGTCATTAGTTTAGGGTTTACCTTTTTAACCATAGGTATTCTTTCTGGAGCAGTATGGGCTAATGAAGCATGGGGTTCTTATTGGAATTGGGACCCTAAGGAAACTTGGGCATTTATTACTTGGACCATATTTGCAATTTATTTACATACTAGAACAAATCCAAAATTGCAAGACCAAGGCACGAATTCGGCATTTGTAGCTTCTATAGGATTTATCCTAATTTGGATATGCTATTTTGGGATCAATCTATTAGGAATCGGGTTCCATAGTTATGGTTCATTCCAATGAATATCTAATTGAATAAAATAAACTACACGAAGAATACATAAAAAAATCGTCTGATACACAATGAACATTTGTGCGAGTTTTTGAGAACCGTTTAAATAGAGGAATTATTCAAATGGTTCTCAAAAACTTTAGATGTATCTCATTACAATTCTAATTAACCCTTCCTTTTTTTTCATTGTACAACGAAAAATCGTTAAAATATGAAAGTCAAAGAATTCTAAGACTTTCTTTCCAATTAATGAAAATTATTTCATTTTCATTTATTATTGAATCTAAAAAAAGAATTAGTATCTATAAAAATAATTAGATAATAGAACTTGTACCTTGTCAACCGATAACGGGAGAACGAAATCAGGATAAATACCAATTCCTATTACAGGTAGAAAGATACAGATCGAAACAAATAGTTCTCGTGGTCCAGAATCAAAAAAATTCGAGTTTGGAATATTGAATAGCTTGTATCCATAGAAAATCTGACGTAACATAGATAATAAAAAAATAGGAGTTAATATCATTCCAATTGCCATTACAAAAGTAATTAACATTTTTGGCATGAAAAGATATTTTGGGCTGGTAATTATTCCAAAAAAGACTAAGAATTCTGCAACAAAACCACTCATTCCTGGCAATGCAAGAGAAGCCATCGAGAAACTACTAAACATGGTAAATATTTTTGGCATTGGGATAGATATCCCCCCCATCTCTTCGAGATAAACAAAACGTATTCTATCACAACTTGTTCCTGCTAAGAAAAAAAGTGCAGCACCAATCAATCCATGAGAGAGTATTTGTAAAATGGCTCCATTAAGTCCCATGCCAGTTATAGAACCAATTCCTATAATTATGAAACCCATGTGAGATACGGAAGAATAGGCAATACGTTTTTTTAAATTGCGTTGACCGAGAGAGGTTGAAGCTGCATAAATGATTTGTATTATTCCTACTATCACCAACCAGGGAGATAATATAGAATGAGCGTGAGCTAATAATTCCATATTGATCCGAATCAATCCATATGCTCCCATCTTTAATAAGATTCCAGCTAAAAGCATACATGTACTGTAATGTGCTTCCCCGTGGGTATCTGGTAACCATGTATGTAGGGGTATCATCGGCGATTTGACAGCATAAGCAATAAGAAAACCAAAATAGAGTATTATTTCCAATGCTGCAGGATATGATTGATTAGCTAATTTTTCTAAATCTAATGTTGGTTCATTGGAACCATATAAACCCATACCTAGAACTCCTATTAAGAGAAAAATGGAACCTCCGGCAGTGCACAAAATAAACTTTGTAGCCGAGTACAGGCGTTTTTTTCCTCCCCACATGGATAAAAGTAAGTAAACAGGAATTAATTCGAATTCCCACATGATGAAAAAAAGTAAAAGGTCTCGAGAAGAAAATGATCCTATTTGGCCACTATACATTGCTAACATCAAGAAATAGAAAAATCGCGGATTTCGAGTAACTGGCCAAGCTGCTAAAGTAGCTAAAGTAGTGATAAATCCTGTCAGTAAAATGGGTCCTATGGAAAGTCCATCGGTTCCCAGTCTCCAGTGAAAATCAAAAAGATTGATCCATTGAAAATCCTCCTTCAATTGGGTTAATGGATCGTCCAATTGGAAATGATAACAAAATACATAGGTCATTAGAAGGAGCTCTAGGATACATATACATAGAGTATACCACCTATACACCTTATTTCCCCTATGAGGGAAAAAGACAATTAAAGAACCTGCGAATATGGGCAAAACAATAAGTATTGTTAACCAAGGAAAATAACTCGTGATAAAGACAAGATAAAATTAGACCAGAAAAGCCCGTGCTCGGGAGAAGGATAATATATTTTCTTTTCTCGAGTACGGGCTTTTGTCGGTAAAGAGGAATCAAACGATTCAAGTGGAGTTTTTTGTCACATATCAATAAGAAAGACCCATGCTGCGAGTTGTTTCATGCCATAAATAAACACGGACACTCAAAAAATCCGTTGGACAAGCGGATTCACATCTCTTACAACCTACACAATCCTCGGTTCTTGGCGCAGAAGCAATTTGCTTAGCTTTACATCCGTCCCAAGGTATCATTTCCAATACATCCGTGGGGCAAGCTCGAACACATTGGGTACATCCTATACATGTATCATAAATCTTTACTGAATGTGACATTGGGTCTATAAATTCCAGTTTTGAACACAAAAGATTTTCGATCTGGTAAAATAAAATCATAAAATGAAATAAATCATAGATTTTCTATTGTAGACACCAGACGAATCGATGATTTATCAAAATTTTAAGAATCAATAGATTTTCTAATCTGTTTATGAGAAAGGGCCAAGATACTTTGATTTCCATTTCAATAACCATGAAATATGAGTTTACGAATTCAATTCATGGTTATTTTACTATATTTTTATATTTCTATTAATATATAAGATCTTAATTTTTATTTAATTTAGAGAATTTCTCTATTTTTGTCTTAATTTAATTCCATTTTCTAGAATTGAAAATATCAATTGAGAATTTAGTAGAATTCTAGGAATTCTAAGTAATCCTATTCATATAGAAAATATGAATTTGAATTCTATAAATCAAATAGAAAGAATCTAAAATAGTCTAATTCTAACTAATTCTAATTTAGAATTCATTTTAATATAATGTACTATACTAATATATATATTCATATACATATATACATATAAATATAGAAAGATTCTAGTATATAGATATATAGAAATAGAATTAGAAGGATATGATGATATATTATATATCAGATGAATACGTTTGTTATTAGGTTAGTGATAGAATAGGTTATTAACTCTAAATCATAAATATATATATGAAAAAAGAGAAGAAAGAAAATAAATAAGAAAATAATAGAATATTCTATTATATTGAATTCTAATTCTATTAGATTCTATTTAGAATATTTTAAAAGTCTTATGTTTTGATTTCTATGTGAAAATAGAAGAATTATGACTAATTATTCAGCAAATTCGATTGATTGATACGAGTTGATTTTCTGTTACGATGGATCGACGAAACAATAGCTAGCCCAATAGCTGCTTCAGCAGCCGCAATGGCTATAACAAAGATTGAGAAAATTTCTCCTTTTAATTGCCGACTATCAAATATATCGGAAAATGTGACGAGATTTATATTCACCGAATTCAGTATAAGCTCAAGACACATAAGTGCTCTAACCATGCTTCGGCTTGTGATCAGTCCGTAGATACCGATAGAAAATAAATAAACACTTATAAAAAGTACATGTTCTAACATCATTGATAAATTCCTCATCTATCTCGATTCATTTCAATATGAACAAAAATTAAACCGATTCAGTTGACTAGTAGAATAGAAGAATTACAGAACAAAATAAGATATTCACAGTAGATTGAAATAAAATAGATTAAATCCATTTTCATTCTTTAATTATAAAAAAGGAAGTTCTTATTTCTTATTATATTAGATTATTGACGAGCCATAGTAATTGCACCTATCAAAGAAACTAAAAGAATTATAGAAATGAGTTCAAAAGGAAGATAAAAATCTGTGGATAAATGAATCCCAATTTGTTGAACGTTACTCATTAAGTCCTGTTCTATAATCTGATTTGATCTTGTAGTCCGAAAAATTCCGGACCATGACGTATCTGGGATAGTAGTCATTAATGAAAAAAAAATACTTGTACAAACCAGTGAAGTGATCCTATCTCCAATGGTCCACAAATAGGAATCATTGGAATATTCTGAACCGTTCATGAACATCACAGCAAATATGATTAATACATTTATGGCTCCCACATAAATAAGGAACTGTGCGGCAGCTACAAAATAGGAATTCAATGAAATATATAATAAGGATATACAAACAAGAACCAATCCCAATGAAAAGGCAGAATCAATGGGATTGGTAAGTAATACTACTCCCAGACCTCCTAATATAAGAACTGATCCCAGAAATACTACAAGAATATCATGTATTGGTCCAGGTAAATCCATTCTGAAATAAAAGATAAATAAATAAGTCGAAATATTTCATGACCTTACTAAGGGTCCAGGAAAGGAACTCTTTTTTTATATGATACCTTCCTAATTGAATGAAAAAAAATGAATATCATTAGATAGATAAAATAAAGTTATTTGGCTAATCCTACTTTATTCCAAACCAAATCTTAGTAATTGGTAATCGTTCTTGAACGGATTTTTATTTTTTCATTTTATTTGTTGAATCCATAACTGTTTGAATTGTGTAATCTCCAATTATTGAAATGGGTAACCGACCTAAAGAAATTTGATTATAATTCAATTCGTGACGATCATAAGTGGAAAGCTCATATTCTTCAGTCATCGATAAACAGTTTGTTGGACAATACTCGACACAGTTACCGCAAAATATACAGACACCAAAATCAATACTATAATGAAGCAATTGTTTTTTCTTAATATCTTTTTCAAATTTCCAATCAACAATGGGAAGGTCTATTGGACATACGCGAACGCATACTTCACAAGCAATACATTTATCAAATTCAAAGTGGATTCGACCACGAAAACGCTCTGATGTGATTGATTTTTCATAAGGATATTGAATAGTTACAGGTAAACGATTTGTATGGGATAAGGTAATTATGAAACTTTGTCCAATGTACCTTGCGGCTCGTATTGTTTGTTTGCCATAATTCATGAACCCGGTAACCATAGGTAACATATTCTAGATATCCGTGAATAAAATTTATGTTTCTTTCTCTTGGTTGAGATAAGTTATGAATATATATAATATTCATTATTGTTTTCTCTTAATTTCTTATTTTTATTTATAGTTTCTAGTGAATAGTTTATAGTGAAACGAGTTGAAAAGAGGTTGTCAATAATAGATTACCTAGAGAAATAGGTAAAAGAAATTTCCATCCAAGATTTAATAATTGATCCATTCTCATCCTAGGTAAAGTCCATCTTGTTGTGATAGGAATGAACAGAAACAAATAAGCTTTAGCTAATGTAATAAAGATACTAATTGCTATTACAAAGACTCTAAACATTTTATTTATTCCAAAAAGTTCAGTAAGAGATATGTACGGAATAGAAAAATTCCACCCACCTAAGTAAAGAACTGTTACAAATAATGAAGAAACTAATAGATTTAGGTAAGAAGCAAGATAAAAGAACCCGTATTTTATACCTGAATATTCGGTTTGATAACCTGCTACTAATTCCTCTTCTGCTTCTGGTAAATCAAAGGGTAATCTTTCACATTCTGCTAGAGAAGACATTAGAAAAACTAGAAAACCTATGGGCTGACGCCACAGATTCCATCCCCCAAAACCATATTTGGACTGTGCCTCAATTATATCAACTGTACTTGAACTGTTAGATAATTATAGTCGATGATAACATCACTGCTCCCATCGCTATTCCAAAACCGTACATGAAACCTAAGCTTCATACGGCTCCTCTATGGCCACAAAGAAATGTAAGGTAAGGCTGGTTCAGTATTATTGCTCTCCTTGGACCTTAGGTAAATACAATGTAAAGATAAATTGGAGGTTGGAGAGTCCTCAATTCGACCAATAAAATTCTGTCTGCTATAATAAAAAAAAGCACTTCCGAATTGATCTCATCCCTTATAATGATATGAGAATTCAAATAATCAAAATTTATCTTTGTTCAGCAATAACTTAATCCTTCAATCAAATACTCGTTATATTCATAAATATAAAGAATTGGCATTAGTTAATGAATCATGATAAGAATTCCCATATGCATATGTATGAAGAAATAAATATTTTCTTATTATTCCCGTTTTATTCTTTTTTATTCTATTATCGTATTGCATTCTATTTGTCTTGTTCCTGTTCTTCTTTTTGAAAACTAAAAAAAAGGAAAGAAAATAAAGGATTAATTCGTTCTTGATAGTCATTTATTTCATAAGCGAATAGTAGCATACTCTAGATCGGAATCGTGGGGAAGTACTGCTTGATCGTTTCTACCAACTTCAAGCCCTTATTATGATTCGTTTTATGCAAAGTTTTATGCAAAAATCCCTTTTTTTGATACCTTACATTATTTCCATTACTCATCCTTTGCGTACTTTGGTGTTCCTAACTGCCCACTTCTTTTTGATTGATCCCCAGTATAGTAATAAATACAGTTGACCTTTTGCATCCGCTTCAAGATATGACGACTAATAAAATAATCTCAATCTTGGGGTAAACAACTTATGTTTACTTCAAATTTCTTCTTGTACCTAGGGAATGAGATTTTTATTGTTTTACTGCAAATTGAGGAGCAGTTTTGTTTCACTCATATAACTATCTGATTTAACTCATCGAACTAAAATGTTTAATAAAAAAGATGAAGATATTTATTCAAGACATTCAATTTATTTATCTTCACTTACTTTATACTTTATAAAGTAAGTATAAAGTTTCTTTATTTAATATTCATATTTACATATTGAATTATATTTATATTGTATTGAAATTTAAATTCATTTTTTATCTCTTTTCTAGAAAAGAGATAAAAAAAAGTTCATGTTCCAACGAATCGCACGTAGAGATATTGCTAACACACATAGAGTTAATGGTATTTCATAACTAATCGATTGAGCTGTAGCTCGTAGACCGCCTGAAAAGGAATACTTATTATTTGATCCATATCCTGACATAAGAAGACCAATGGGGACAATACTTGAAAAGGCAATCCATAAAAAAACACCTATACTGAGATCAGCTAAAACAAGGTGATATCCAAAAGGAATTACTAAATAACTTAGTAGAATTGATATAAACCCTATAGAAGGTCCGACCCTAAATAAACGAATATTACCTCTAGATGGAAGAAGATCCTCCTTCAAAAGTAGTTTGGTCCCATCCGCTAAAGCTTGAAGAATTCCTAAGGGGCCGGCATATTCAGGTCCAATACGTTGTTGTATTGCTGCAGATATTTTTCTTTCTAACCACACAATGACTAAAACCCCCATTGTGATTCCTAAGACAAGGGTTAAAATGGGGATAAAAATCCATATGAGTCCATAGACTTCTTTTAAGGATTCTAATCTATAAAAAGAATTAATAGTTTGTACTTCTGTCGTATCAATTATCATTTCAACGATCAACTTCTCCCATAATGATATCTATACTACCTAGTATCGTCATGATATCAGCCAATTTCATTCTTTTAACTAGCTGGGGAAGAATTTGCAAATTGATGAAACCGGGTGGACGAATTTTCCATCTCCAGGGGAAAACGCTACTATCCCCTATTAAATAAATTCCTAATTCTCCTTTTGGGGCCTCTACCCTTACATAAAGTTCTTGTTTTAACAATTCAAAATTGGGTGAAAGTTTTTTAGTAATAAATCTATATTCAAAATTATTCCATTCGGAATTCTTTGGCCTATGAAAACGCCGGTTTTCTAAATTCTCATAAGGTCCTCCAGGAATTCCTTCTAGAGCCTGTTGAATGATTTTTATGGATTCTTGCATTTCACCGATTCTTACTAAATAACGAGCTAATGTATCGCCTTCTTTTTGCCATTTGACTTCCCAATCAAATTTATTGTAACACTCATAACGATCAACTTTACGAAGATCCCATTGTATTCCAGAAGCTCGTAACATTGGTCCTGATAAACCCCAATTTATTGTCTCCTCCCCACCAATAATGCCCACTCCTTCAACTCGTTCCAAAAAAATGGGATTTCGCGTAATGAGTTTTTGATACTCAACAACTTCTGTTAAAAAATAATCACAGAAATCAAAACATTTATCTATCCAGCCATAAGGTAAATCCGCAGCTACTCCTCCAATGCGGAAATAATTATGCATCATCCGCATACCTGTGGCGGCTTCGAATAGATCATATATTAATTCCCTCTCTCTTAAAATATAGAAAAAGGGAGTCTGTGCACCGATATCGGCCATAAAAGGGCCAAGCCATAACAAATGGGAGGCTATACGGCTCAGCTCCAGCATAATAACTCTGATATAACTGGCCCTTTTAGGCACTTGAACACTTTCCAATCGTTCTGGTGCATTTACTGTTATTGCTTCTGTGAACATAGTAGCTAAATAATCCCAACGTGTTACATAAGGCAAATATTGTATAATTGTTCGGTTCTCCGCTATTTTTTCCATCCCTCTGTGTAAATAGCCCAATATAGGTTCACAGTCAATAACATCTTCACCATCCAGAGTAACGATCAGCCGAAGAACACCATGCATTGATGGGTGGTGAGGACCCATATTGACTATTATGAAATTTTTTCTTGTAGCTGGTACAGTCATATTTTTTTCCTTCATTCATTATTTCATGAATTTTTTAAAATGAAAAATCTAAAAAAAAATAATAACTGAACTAATAAAAAAATAATGAAAAAATAAAAAAGAACAAGGATAATAATAAGAAAATTAAATAAGAAATTAAAATTTAATTAACGAGTTTTTGGTTCCCGAATATTTAACTGATCCATTAATTTCTTATAACGCACTTTGTTTTTCTTTGACAAATAAGTCAATAATCGTTGACGTTTTCCCAGAATTCTTCGTAGACCCCTTTGCGATAAAAAATCTCTTTTGTGCAATTCTAAATGTGAAGTAAGTCTCCGTATCTTACTGGTAAAATGGAATACTTGAAATTCAACAGACCCACTATTTTCTTCTTTTTCTTCTTGTGTAATAACTGAGATGAATGAATTTTTGACCATAAATTAAGATTTATATCTTTCTTTTCTGTGAATTTTACCGATCAGGAAAAATAATAATATTTATTATGCCAGTTATTTTCATCTAGTATACATCAAAATTGGATTTCATTCATATACTACTTTGTTTTTTATTTATGTGGTTTATGTTTTGTATATTTGGATCAAATATACAAAACATATATGTATTCACGAAAGAGAACAATTTATTTTTATTTAAAAGGATTCCGCTCTTCCTAGTAAAAATATATACACTATGAAATCAGCATCATGTATTAGAATGTTACACAGTGTATATATTTCGGCTTTCATCTATCAAATATGTTACACGATATGTAGGAAATCTACTATAAATTTTTTCATTTTTCATTGGAATTGAATTCATTCTGAATTGTGAATACATATGTATTCTTGCCATACTGAAACGACTGCTGTTATTGGTATCAAACCAATAGCGATTCATACAAGCTACATCTTCTAATCGATAATTGGGCCAAAGAAACAATTTGAATTTCATGAAATTATTAATATGTTTGTCCTTATTCAAAAATTGCCCACAGTTTCTTATTTTGTTTTCATTGCAAAATCTTGGATTTCTATCCACAACATTCAAATTCTGGGAATTGAAACAAATTCGAATTCGAAATTCTCTACGACGTCTGGGAGATAGAATATTTTCAGGAACAAGTAAATCATAATGATTTTTGTCTCCACTCAAAAATATGTTGCTGCGTCCTGCAATGGGTTTTTCAAACCCCCCTTTCTCAATATATCTTTTTTTTGTGTATTTTTCCTTTGTTTGGTACCTCTTATTATCGACCAATGAAATATCCATAGTTTGATAGATAATATATTTTCCGTCCCTTCGTATAGATAGACAAATTGGTTCAATAATAAATATTCCCTTTCTTATCAATTCTGCAAGAACTAGGTCCTTTTGAATTAGCATTTGATCTATATTTATTTCACCTCTTTGAATCGAAGATATAGCAATTTCATTTGGATTTATCAGTCTAAGTAGGAGACAATATATCCTGATATTTTTCATTATTTTTTTATTCAAGGGATTAGCCCATCTTAGTTGAAAAAGTAAATATTTTTTCAAAAAGAAATCTAGTTCCATTTCATTCTTGCTCTTATATTGTTTTTTTTTTATACCCTTTTTCATTTCTAATCTTGCGTAATCTTCTTCAACAGCTTTTTTATTTTTTTGTTTGAGTAGATTCGATACAAGATTTCCTTGGACCTGTTGTTCATTTTCTTCCTGCTTGGAATTTACTAATTCAAGATCTTTTTTTTTCTTAGATGATTTCTTTGGATTTACGTTAATGTTTTTACTTTTTTCATTTCTATAAAAATGAAAAAAGAGTGATTTGATTGGGATGATCCAAGGTTGAATCTTATATACATCAAAAAGTAGCACAAATTCTGGGAAGAACCAAGTTTCTAGATTGGATATAGTATCATGATTTGATGCGGTATCATATAACCTTTCTTTATTCATTCCCATGCAATCAAAAAAGAGATTGCATGGTTTGATCTCTTGATGAATTGTAGGATAAAAAAGATCTTTTTTTTCCATTTTTTTGAAATTATTAATTTCAGTCTTAGTATTTTTCTGAATCTTGATGCCAATATGTGCATTGGCCCAGATTTCAATATTATTTATAAAACAAAGATGGAGAATTCTACAATCAAAATATTTTCTATCCAAATTTGTATTCCTATCAATAAGATATCCTTTTTCTATATAATAATTACTAGGTATACTTATCAATACATAAAATGATTCAGGTTTCGATGTATTGAAATGATATGGAATTTCTTGGTCCCCGTTTATTTCTAATGTTGATCCAGAAATGTATAAATTAGGAAGGCTTATGTATTTATATGATAAAAGATCATATCTGTAATGTTTTTTCCATTTGTCTTTTTGACTCATAAATGAATTCGCTGCATAGTCATTCTTTTTCATGGAATCAATTAATTGGTATTTTTTATATAAATCCAATTGGATTGATTCCTTGTTTTGAATCATACGACGTTGATTGATTCTATTTCGCCATTCTTTAGGTACTAATCGAGAACTTTTTTTTTGAGATAAATCGTATTGATAATGACCTTTTAACCAATTTTTCCATTCGTTCATTACATATGTATGAATTTTTTTATGTCTTGATTTGGAATTAAAGATTCCGTGTATCATACAATAGTCTTTGAAATTATCCTTAAAAAAAGGGGAGTTCCCTTGATATTGAAGCACAGGCCCCAATTGATACTTATTAAGTAATTGGTTTTGTGATATTTTGTAAAATACATATGCTTGGGACAGAGAAGATAAGTTCCAATAAGTATTGGAATTTTGATTACTATTCTCAGTATTATCAGTATTTGAAAACAATTTTTTTAGAGTCAAAACAAAATTCATTGTATTTTGATTTTTTTCATCAATTCCTTCTTGTTCTTGATTTATTTCATTGTTGTAAATGGATTTATTAAAGATCTTTTTTGTTGATTCAAAGAAAATTTGTGCATTGATCTTAGAAATGGTAATGGTACATAGCAAAATATCTATGTATATTTTTTCAATGAATGATTTGATAAAGTAGTGTGATTTACGCATTAATCGGATATTTTTCCTTTTTAATATTTTCCAAATATGTTTCTGTGATCCCGATCTTTTATTATCATAAATTATAACTCTTTCTTTTTTTTTATTGTCTTTTGCAGTTCGTTCAATTTGATTCCTTATTTTGATTGTCTTATCAGAAAGATCTTTCATTCTTCTTTCTATTAGTGAATAATTTAACCAATTCATCGTTCGAATTAGAACGGACGATTCGCGAAGAATCTTATTATTTCTTTTTAAATCTTTTTTGTTTTCGTTCGGTTCATATACTTTTTCTTTCCTCAATTCAAATAAGAAAATTGTATTTGCTTTCTCCAGTTTTTTCATTATTAGCTTGATAACTCGAACTATTTTGATGACCCCTTTTGTTTTTTCTTTTCTAACTTTTAGAAAGGATTTGGTTTTTTTATTGAAAAATTTTAGAACTTGTAAAAATTTATTTTTCACCTTTTTTTTTATTTTTTGGAGTTCTTTATAAATAGGTTCAAAAAAAAAAGGTCGTTTTCGGGGAGAACCAAAGGGAAGTTCCGCCTCCATTCCCCAGACTGTTAAAAAACAAAAATTTGTTTTTTTCTCTTTTTTTTTCATTAGATCTCTATGATTAGATCGTGCCTTAGATTTTCTCCAAGGTTTTAGACAGAAAGGATATAGAATCTTTATCTGAATACCGTCTATTAACCAATCTTGGGGAAATTCTGTTTCTGATAATTGAACACCATTATAGGTGCATTTAATATGCATTTCTCTATCCCATTCCTTAAAATCCTCGTCCCACTCGGTAGATTGAAAGAATAACATACGGAAAAGATTTTTGGCTATTATTAATGAAGGTAATATAATGTATTTTCTAAGAAAAGATTGGGTTACTAACATAAAACCTCTTATTACTTGAGTAAATATAAAGGTATCCCAAGCTTCTGATATTTCTATCTGTTCATTTTTATATTTTTTTTCCTCTTTCTCCTTTTTTTCTTTTGTATCTTTATTTTCAAAATAGGAAATTTTTAATTCTGATTCTTGTTCTCTGCCCATCCAATTTTTAAAAATGAGATTCTTCATTTCGTTGATATCAAAATACGAAAAAAAAGATGTTTTGCCTAGACGATCCAAAAAAAACGGGGAATGTACATTTACTTGAAAGAGGTTCCAAATAACTGTTTTACGTCTTTGAGCGCGCATGGATCCTTTGATTAGATTGCGACGAAAATCCGATTGTTGTGAGTAACGTATCAAAGCCACCTCTTCCTCTTCCGTTTGATCATCATTTTTATCATTGTTACTAGTATTCTGAATACTAGAAATAGAATTGGTATTCTGATCATTATCGTTATAAATTACCACACGTTTGGCTCTTCTTGAATGAATCTCATGATCTTCTTCCTCCAATTCTTCGTTATTTTCTTCTTCCTCTTCTTCCAAATTCTCGGTTAATTTGTATGACCATCGAGAAACCTTTTTACTGACTTCTTCTATTCTAATTCCAATAGATTGATTTTTCCTTGTTTTTTTATCTTTTGTATGTGTTGTAATTACATCAAATACAAATTGCAAATATTTTGCTTGACTTTCTGAATCAATTCCTTTTTCTTCTGTAGAATTCAAAAATGATTGACGGTGGAGTTCTACGGGATCATTAAGAATTAGATCATGAATCTTATTTATAAAAAAAAATTCTACTAAATCTTCTGTATCTGTATAAGTATTCATGATTGCACGTGAATCTAATTTTTTTCTCGTTCGTCTATATGGTCCGTTGAAAAAAGGATCATATGCTTTTGGCAAGCATTTTGTTCTTTTTTCATCATCGCATAATATGGTTCTTTTTTCAAGCATATCCAGACTAGGGGATCCCTCATTTTTTTCTAGAATTTTGATTCGGCTTCTCAATTCATTGTTCAAATTGCACTTTTTTTTTTCATTAGTATAAATCCAAGAATTATAAAGATCTTCGTCATATAGTTTTTCTATTATGTACAAAGAAATTCTTCGTTCTAGCATTTCCGAAAAAGTCGATAAACTGGGCGGGTATGTAAAGGATATTATTTGTTTCCCATCACTTGTACATGTAAAAAAAAAAAATTGTGACATTTCATTGCGTAAGGCATTTTCTAATTTATCATTTTTTATATATCGTAATGGACGATTCCATCGTTGATAATCGAAAAAAAAAGTGACAAAAGTTTTTTCAACCCACAAATTCATTCTTTTCTTTTTCTCTTCTTTCAGTCTTCCCAATTCCCAATTCTCTTGATGGGTCTCCAGATCAGAATCTTCGTAAACCGGGCTATCTTGATAGCGTGCCTCTTTAAAGTGAAATTCATCCTTTGTTTTTTCCTTTCCATTCACTCGGATCTCTTCCGTTTCATCTATTTTGTCCAGAT